AAGCTATGGCTGGAGTTTTTTATAAAAAAAGGACTAAAGCCCCTTATCGGATTTGAACCGATGACTTACGCCTTACCATGGCGTTACTCTACCGCTGAGTTAAAAGGGCCTATTGAATTCAATTCTTGAATGAGTCGCTATGTGGATAAAATAAATATATGTACATATATTATATACACGAAATACATGCAGTAGATTCATAGTGGCTAATTTGTAGCTTATTCTTGAAGATTTTCATAGCAACTATAGAAAAATGACTTGTTTCAAGGACGACGTTTGAACTAAATTATAATTCAAGTAATTCTATTCGAATTAGAGAAAAACAATTGTCGATAACTTATCTTGATCCTTCTTCTCAGATTTCTCATTTATGAATCTCCTAGCTTAGCTAGGCGTATCTTACCAATACAATAACTGAATCAATCGTAAAAAATGGAATTAAACCCCCTCTTTTTCGACAAATTATTAGATTCCGGGCAAAATTGTATTTTTCGTACTCGAAATTTTCTATTTTATTATTTCATATTAATATAATAAATTAATAAATTTAGATAATTAGAAATTAGTTCGATATATAATATTATATAATTATATATATAAATTAGTTCTATATATAATATTATATAATTCTATATATATATATATAGAATATTCTATATATATAATCGAAGTAAAATGAATGGCAATTAGAATGAATAATTCATAAAAAACGAATCAAAAAAAAATTATGAAATAATGAAAATGAAAATAGAGCTTGGATCGAATCATGTCATTCCATTATATTTATATTGACAATTTCAAAAAACTGTTGATATTATGATCATAGTATGATGGCGGTCGATCAAGTATGCCCCCATCGTCTAGTGGTTCAGGACATCTCTCTTTCAAGGAGGCAGCGGGGATTCGACTTCCCCTGGGGGTAGGGTACTACGAAAGGAAGTTGATCAGGGATTACCAATAAGTCTAAAATGGATTCTTCCTGGGTCGATGCCCGAGCGGTTAATGGGGACGGACTGTAAATTCGTTGGCAATATGTCTACGCTGGTTCAAATCCAGCTCGGCCCAGTAATTCGCCAATCTACCATGAGATGGTATAAATTCTTGTCCTTACGAAATACCGGATACGTAGGAGTCAAATTTTCTACTATATCCCCGAATTTCCCCGGGATTGTAGTTCAATTGGTTAGAGCACCGCCCTGTCAAGGCGGAAGCTACGGGTTCGAGCCCCGTCAGTCCCGACGAATCCAATAAATCCATTAATGAATAATGAAACTCTATCTTTTCTGTGAAAGATGGGACAAGGGGGGTAGGTCAGAATTTCATTCCCAAGAATAAAGGGTATCTTTTTGATGGTATAAAGATATATTTTGATTACTCCCATTGTCGGTAGCATTCTATTTTGGTAGCATTATATTCAGGATTCCAAGATATATCGGATCTTATTTTTCGATTGTTCATAATGGAATATGAACAGAGAGTATCGCAGAGTTCTTGGTAGCACATACATAAATGGAATAAATTTATTATATGACCCAAACTCAAAATAAAGGGAATCTAGTTCTCTCCCTGAGATGCGTTTCCAAATTAAATTATCTCTGTGTCTGCTTATGATTTTGGGTAACCTCAATTAGTCAATTTACTCATTTTCATTTGAAAAATCTATTTCATTCAAATTGCACACTGAACTTTTTATATATGTGTCCTATTCCTAATATAATAATACGAGGAAAGAGTATAAAAGACAGATAAGGATCATCCTACAATCACGCCTTTCTTCGAGAAGTAATGAATTTAGTGAAGAAATGCATAAAACATAAAATTTCCTCCCAATTTTTCTATTTATTATATTTTCGGAGTCTCATCGACATCAAAAACGATACTGTACGATACTGTATGGTAGAATATTAGATACTTTTTACTCGGATTCATCTTTAATCACACCTATTTGTCTTCAAAGAAAATTAGATCGTTAAAAAAATAGTTTCGAACTAAACTTCTTTCTTTTTCCATTTCACCTCTATTGTTTATTTTGGTTTGTGGCTAATGGAAGTGGAAGGGCCATCCGAGACATATCATCTCATCGGATAATGATACAAGAAAGGCGTAGGCTAGGGTATCGAAAAGAAAGAACGGAACAGTAAATAAAAAAATTCTTGATTGATCACAATTCGGTATATTCCATTTATTATAGAAGTTCCCATTTTTCATTTGATTCGGTGTGGATAAAAGATCTTCCTATGGTATACTATTAAATTCTCGACGATGAGTTTATTTGATAGCTCAGATATTATTATTTATAATATTGATTCAATTCAATACCATCGGGAGGGAGTTCATCCAGTGAATTTACAGGCAAAAGATTTATCATCTCTATGGGATTAAATCCCGAGTTATTGTGAAATAAAATTAAAATAAAAAAACGATTAGATTATGGAAGTAAATATTCTTGCATTTATTGCTACTGCATTGTTCGTTCTCGTGCCTACTGCTTTTCTACTTA